GGTTTTATTGGGCATAGCCCCGAGCGTGCTCTATCAAAAGAAAATTTCCATTCATGCATGAAATGAAGTAGGATAATTTTATGATAATTCCTTATTGACAATATATCTAAACAATAGATATCTGTATTTATGTTCTGGGGTTTACATATACTCATATGTTTTGTTATAATTGAAATTGAGAAATCTTTTTTAATTGAAAAAAAAATACTGATTAGTTCTGATTCAATTTGTATTTTGTCATTAGGAAAACACAATTTGAAATTCAAATACCAGAATCGTTCATGAATTAGCAGTAAGGAGTCAATGGTTGAAATTTCTCGTCTGAAAAATACACATTTGATTTCTCAATAGAAAAACGAGAGAATGTTTTCAGCATTGTGTATTTTCAGATACTATACAATCAAAGGAATGGATCAAATCCAACCAAAGGGGGTATTTCTTTTTTTTTTAGAAAAAAAAGGATTAAGGAAAACAGAAGTCAAACTGCAAGTACAATAAAAATGAAGTAATCCAGGAAAAATTGTATCTATTTTGTATCATTTTGGCGGCATGGCCGAGTGGTAAGGCGGGGGACTGCAAATCCTTTTTCCCCAGTTCAAATCCGGGTGTCGCCTGAATTGAATCACCAAAAAACTCGAAACCATAATCGATTTATTGGATTAGTTTCTCAATAGTGTTCGGTAGAATCCCTTTTTGACTCTGCGACATTAATTCCACTATTATTAGTGAGGAATAATTCCTTCGTATTTATAGAGATTAGGGGACATAATGCACATGGATATAGTAAGTCTCGCTTGGGCTGCTTTAATGGTAGTCTTTACATTTTCCCTTTCACTCGTAGTGTGGGGAAGAAGTGGGCTTTAGAAGTACTACTAATTGAGTTCAGGAATCAAACCCGCTTGTTTTATAGATCGTTCTGCAACGCATTTTGAGCTATTTAAAATCCAAAACTCTGAATTTGGAATCCCGTTGGATTCCAATGGAGTAATCATCGATAGGAATCATACTCTTTCAATCCAAGAGATATTTCATTGATTCCCGTCTTTGTACTTCGAAAAGAAACGGATTCAGATGATTGGAAATTTATTCCAATCTAAAATTCTTCCGAAATTTTCTATTTCAATCAACGGGAATGGGCTCTTACTATCTTTATAGACGGATACTAAGCTAAGGAAGACCGGACCTCTTTCTTTTTTGATTTAGTCTTGACTCTTCAAAAAAGAAGTCGTTTTGTTAAGCGGATACGCACTTTACTTTTACTATAAGTAATGATATAGAGATAGTGATTGTTTAAGGAGAGGCTGGGCAATAATAAGATCTTGCCTCGGGCGAGTTACATATTGGGATTGGGCATTTACCCTTTGGTTTCTATTCTAATTTCAGAAAGACGGTTTATGCTTTATCGGCTTATTTCATATGGCGTTAAAAATAGGCGAGGTTTCCCCTTACTTATTAGTAAAAAGAAAGGAATTAGAATCCTAATCCTAAAATAATAATTTTTTTCAGATTGATCGGAACAAATAACAAATAGATGTAGCAAATTTTGTCTTATGTCAATTCCATACAATTATAGGAAGAGCATATTGTAGATTGATATATAGAAACTTAAGCGTTTATCTTTATTCTAGATTACAACTTTATAGACTAAGAGATAGATAGTATGATAGAAAAATGAATTTTTTACTATCTATCTCTTAGAAAATTTCCGATTATAGTGCGCTCATTTCATTTAAGTTAACACGTGAAATTGAATCCCTTTCATTTGACTTCGTCAATTTTTGATAAGAACTTGGAAGGAAAGTTTGATTCAAATGAATTTGAAAATTTAATTAATCATTTTGACTGACTGTTTTTACGTAAATGATAAGTAGAAAAGCGGTAGGAACTAGAATGAATAGTGCAGTAGCAATAAATGCAAGAATATTTACTTCCATAATATAATCTCATCGGTTTTTTACTTCGCAATAACTCGGGATTTAATCCCCTAGAGATGATAAATCTTTCGTCTATCGTCTGTAAATTCAATGAATGAATTACCTCTCGATGATCTTGAACCGGATCACTATCATGAATAACAATATCTGATCTATCAAATCAACCCGTCGTCAAGACTTGAATAGTATAACATAGGAAGTTCTTTTATCCATACTGAATCAAAATTTGGATTCCTAACTTACTTAATTACTCCAAAATGATATTTATCATCCGTTTCCTTGTTTTTCTATAACCCACCTTGCGTCTTCCTTGGAAAATCTTCTGATGAAGGATCATCAGATTGTCTTTCCACTTCAATTAATTACATAGTTCCAAACCTAACAAACAATAAAAGCAAGATGGAAAAATAGGAAAGAAAAAAGAGATCAAGACTCCTTTTTGCTTTGGGAATGAAAGTATACCCCTTGACACTCTTTACTAGTTCATAGAAAGGGAAAATTTCCTTTTTGTATTTATTGGATCCGTCGGGACTGGCGGGGCTCGAACCCGCAGCTTCCGCCTTGAC